TGAGCAAGGGCTTTTAAGCCAGCTGGAGAATAAGCTTTTAAGACAGCTGGAAAATAAGCTTTTAAGACGGCTGGAGGATAAGGTTTCAAGACCGCCAAAGGATGAGGTTCAAAAGAAAAGGTTTCGAAAAAGGAAAAGGTTTCGAAGTTTGGAGGAAGAGCTTTTAAGACGGAGGGAGAATGCGGCTCGAAAGTTACGAGATAAGCATTTAAGACGGACGGAGGATGAAGCTAAAAAATTACGAGATTTGGAGGAAAAGCTTTTAAGACAGCCGGAGGCTGAGGCTAAAAGATTACGAGATTTGGAGGAAAAGTTTTTAAGACAGCCGCAGGATAAAGAGGGTTGTGATTCTGAGGATGAAAGGCTTTCAAGCGAGGGGAATTATGACGACCATGATGGGGAATCTGAGACCAACGATGGGGAATCTGAGACCAACTCTACCGACGGGCCTAAGTCGGTAGAGCTAAGGCCAGACTATAGCCATCTTTGGTCATATTGTGACAATTGCATCAACTTAAATTATAGGCCATTATTTAGCTCTAAACTCTTTATCTGCGAATACTGTGACTCTCACTTAGAGATGAACAGTGTCGAGAGAATTGAGTTTGTAATAGATGGCAATACCTGGAATCCCTCCGACGAAGACCTGGTTTCGGAGGATCAGATTCTAGTACCTGCCAGTTTTACAAACTCAATAGATCTACCTATAGATATAAGTGAAGAAGCTATTATTATTATGATGGAGCCTGGACCACCCTTCGATGTTACTAAGGGGCTTGTACTGCCTGATAGATGGAGAATGACTGGAGTACCAAAAGTATTCATTGGGGATGACGATGAAGAGGAAGCGGAAGCCCTTCCTGAAGGGGAGGGGTTAGGGAGTGGGCCTCCTAGCTCTACGAATCTGGGGGCGGGTGCATTGGATCCGGATGAATCTGATTCTAATTCATTCTCCAGTTATTTTTCAATAGTTATATTAGTTATAACTAAGGAGCTTGCCGAGAAATCGAGAATGAATACAGTACCCAAGGTATTCATTGGGGATTTCGATGAAGCGGAAGCGGAATCCCTTCGTGGATTAGGGGGTGGCGATCAGGGTGGTGGGCCCTCTATTTCTACGAATCTGGGGGCGGGTGCATTGGATCCGGATGAATCTGATTCTAATTCATCCTCTTCGAATGAAGAGGAATCTTATGAAGAGCCGGATGAATCTGATTCTAATTCATCCTCTTCGAATGAAGAGGAATTTTATGAAGAGGAATCTTATGAAGAGCATGTTGATTCTTATCAAACAAACACGGGATTAACGGAGGCTGTTCAAACAGGCCTAGGTCGAATAAATGATATTCCTGTAGCAATCGCGGTTATGGATTTTCAGTTTATCGGGGGAAGTATGGGATCCTTAGTTGGGGATAAGATCACCCGTTTAATTGAGTACGCTACCAATCAATCTCTACCTCTTATTATAGTGTGTGCTTCAGGGGGGGCACGCATGCAAGAAGGGAGTTTGAGCTTGATACAAATGGCTAAAATATCCTCGGCGTTATATGATTTTCAATCAAAGGAAAAGTTATTTTATGTACCAATTCTGACATCACCTACTACCGGTGGGGTAACGGCGAGTTTTGGTATGTTGGGCGATATCATTATTGCCGAACCCAACGCCTACATTGCATTTGCGGGTAAAAGAGTAATTGAAGAACTATTGAAGGTAATAGTACCGGAAGGTTCGCAGGAAACTGAAAATTTGTTTGAGAAGGGCTTATTCGACCTAATCGTACCGCGTACTCTTTTTAAAACCGTTATTAATGAGTTATTGCAGTTCCACGGCTTCTTTCCTTTGAAGTCAAATTAGAGTACGCTAAGTTCAACTAGTTGATTTAACTAGTTGATTTGTAGGAAACAAGTAGTTAGCTTATTAGAATCAAAGTAAAGAAGAAATAAAAAATTGTCATACATATCTTTCATATAGAAATACGAATAAGTCCATTTATTTAGTTCTAAATAAATGGACTTATTCAATAGATCCGCTTTAGATACTTATATCTCTACTAAGAATTTGAAAATGGATAATAATTAGAATTAAGATTATTAGAAATCTAAAATATTCAAAAAAAAAAATAACAGGTGCAAATAGTCAATCGAGGTACCCCATTCTATGACAACTTTAAATTTTCCCTCTATTCTTGTACCTTTAGTAGGCCTAGTATTTCCGGCACTTGCAATGGCTTCTTTATTTCTTCATGTTCAAAAAAACAAGATTGTTTAGATCCGGGGGCTCATCCGTTTTTTTGAAACTAAGATTTGGAGCATAACACAGATCTTTTTTCGGAAAATAGGGTCTAAAATATTTTTCCGCCAAAAAAGTTCGTATGTCTGCAGAAAATGATCTATAGGTAAAATTCTAGCTAGTTTCAAATAGATCAGGATGAGTTGATGACTAAAATGTGTAAAGTTGGTGGATCTAGGTGTATATCGATATGTATATTTGGATCATATGTATGGAGGGTATGTTATTATTATTTTAGATCGAACCAATTTGATGAATTACTCCTTACTACTTATAAATGGTTCATCTCAAACTAGTACTAGTTTGATGTGAACTAGTACTAGTTCATGAGAGTTCCTTCGAAAACACAAAAGGAAAGTCAAAAAATTTTGGGGTATTCTCCCAATTCCAATAAAATGAAATCAGATCAAGTATGAGTTGGCGATCAGAACATATATGGATAGAAGTTATAACGGGATCTCGAAAACTAAGTAATTTTTTCTGGGCCCTTGTCGTTTTTTTAGGTTCATTAGGATTCTTAGTGGTTGGAACTTCTAGTTATCTTGGTAAAAATTTGATATCTTTTTTTCCGTCTCAGCAAATCCTTTTTTTTCCGCAAGGGATCGTGATGTCTTTCTACGGGATTGCAGGTCTCTTTATTAGTTCCTATTTGTGGTTCACAATTTCCTGGAATGTAGGTAGTGGTTATGATCGATTCGATAGAAAGGAAGGAACGGCGTGTATTTTTCGTTGGGGATTCCCTGGAAAAAACCGTCGCATATTCCTTCGATTCCTTCTAAAGGATATTCAATCCATTAGAATCGAAGTCAAAGAGGGTATTTATGCTCGCCGTATCCTTTATATAGATATTAGAGGACGGGGGACTATCCCGTTGACCCGGACTGATGAGAATTTGACTCCACGAGAAATGGAACAAAAAGCCGCAGAATTGGCCTATTTCTTGCGCGTACCAATTGAAGTCTTTTGAGAAAAAAGGAATTGGGCTGAAGAACGAATCCTTTATCAGCAAGAGGGAAAAATACAAGACTCTTTTTTCTATAAGAAAACTTAACTGAAGTTTCACCTGAACGTTCAGTCGAGTCAAAGCCGACCTATATTCTCCGGAACAACTAGAAAACAAAATTCTTTTTGCTTATTTCTTCATTTGAATTCGAAGCGAAGTCTTAGTCTATTTCTGTAGTCTCTCTAGATATTGAAACAAAATCAGCAAAAAAATCGATTTGATACCTTGTCTAGAACTCACGTGTGAAAAAACTATTAGATCACAGAGAGTCAGCGGGGTTCATTAACAATTCACAGATGAAAAATGGCAAAAAAGAAAGCACCCACCCCCCTTTTGTATCTTGCATCTATAGTCTTTTTGCCTTGGGGGATTTCTCTCTCATTTACGAAAAGTATGGAGTCTTGGATTACTAATTGGTCGAATACTGGTCAATCCGAAATTTTTTTGAATGATATTCAAAAAAAAAATCTTCTAGAAAAATTCTTAGAATTAGAGGAAATCCTCCTCTTAGAGGAAATTTTCAAGGAATACTCGGAGACACATCTACAAAAGCTTTATATAGGAATCCAAAAAGAAACGATCCAATTAATCACGATACACAAGGAAGATCGTATCCATACGATTTTGCACTTATCAACAAATATAATCTGTTTTGTTATTCTAAGCGGCTATTCGATTTTAGGTAATGAAGAACTTGTTATTCTTAACTCTTGGACTCAGGAATTCCTATATAACTTAAGTGATACAATAAAAGCTTTTTTGATTCTTTTAATAACGGATTTATGTATCGGATTTCATTCCCCCCACGGGTGGGAGCTAATGATTGGTTCTGTCTACAAAGATTTTGGATTTGTTCATAATGATCAAATTATATCTGGTCTTGTTTCCACCTTTCCAGTTATTCTGGATACTATTTTTAAATATTGGATTTTCCGTTATTTAAATCGTGTATCTCCGTCACTGGTAGTTATTTATCATTCAATGAATGATTGACAAATAATCCACCAATAGTAATCTAATCCAAAAACTTTCTATCCGGTGAATTTTAGAGTATTTCAGTAAAATTCTAGTAAATAGCAGAATCATGAATAGGGGCCTGTACTAGCGACCTATCCCAACTTATTGTAGAAATTTTCGGATCAATGATTAGACTATGCAAACTCGAAATACTTTTGCTTGGATAAAGGAACAGATTTCTCGATCTATTTCCGTATCGCTGATGATATGTATCATCACCCATACGTCGATTGCAAGTGCATATCCCATTTTTGCACAGCAGGGTTATGAAAATCCACGAGAGGCGACCGGGCGTATTGTATGTGCGAATTGTCATTTAGCTAACAAGCCAGTAGATATTGAGGTTCCACAAGCGGTACTTCCGGATACTGTATTTGAAGCAGTTGTTCGAATTCCTTATGATAAGCAAGTGAAACAAGTTCTTGCTAATGGTAAGAAGGGCGCTTTGAATGTGGGGGCTGTTCTTATTTTACCGGAGGGTTTTGAGTTAGCTCCTTCCGACCGTATTTCTCCAGAGATGAAAGAAAAGATAGGAAATTTGTCTTTTCTGAACTACCGCCCTGCTAAAAAAAATATTCTTGTGGTAGGCCCTGTCCCCGGCCAGAAATATAGTGAAATCACCTTTCCTATTCTTTCTCCTGACCCCGCTACTAACAAAGATGTTCACTTCTTAAAATACCCTATATACGT